ATTATTTCTATTCGACCTATTTTTTTTTTAATATTTACTTTTTAATAGAAATATCGATTTATAATGAATATCAATTTATTCGTATATTTATTTTAGTTCTTATATTTATTTGACTCTTTATATTATCGAATCTAATTATTCTATGTATAATTAATTAGAAATAGAATTGGAATAATATTTCAAAGATTTTATGAAATGGTGATTCGAATGAATGATTCATGAATATAAATATGAATCAAAACAAAAGATTCTATGGAATCATGAAAGAGGGATCTTTCCCTCAGATTTAGTCATACCATTAGATTGACAATTTCAAAAAGCTGTTCATACTATGAACATAGTATGAGGGCGGTCGGGTAAGTATGCCCCCATCGTCTAGTGGTTCAGGACATCTCTCTTTCAAGGAGGCAACGGGGATTCGACTTCCCCTGGGGGTAGGGTACTACGCAAGGAAGTTGATCATGGATTATCAATATGCCTGGAATTGATTCTTCCTGGGTCGATGCCCGAGCGGTTAATGGGGACGGACTGTAAATTCGTTGGCAATATGTCTACGCTGGTTCAAATCCAGCTCGGCCCAATAATTCACCGATCCACCATGAAATGAATAACCCATTTGTTGTTCCCCAGAAAGGCCTAATCGGAATACGGAAGACTAAAGAAAAGTGAGATTTTCTGATATATTTTTACCGCTGTTCATTTGCTCTATTTATTTTTTTCCACAAATTCAGATCTTGTTTGCTAATGATCCATCTAGATTCATATAAGGATCCGGAGGTATAAAGTCTAAGGTAAAGAATAAAATAAAGAATAAAGAAAAAAACTCTTTTTTTTTTCATTGAAAGTGAAAGATTGATTTGATTATCAATCAATTTCTAAAAAACGAAAGGATTACTAACAATTTGCGAGACGCTCCCACTAAAGTGCATATCCATGTGGATATCAAATATATCATGCGGATTTATGTTACAATACGACTATTCTAATCTAAATAAAATAGAAAGGGTTTGAATGAAATCATAAGAATATGTATGATGTATACTTTATTTGCTTGGGATTGTAGTTCAATTGGTCAGAGCACCGCCCTGTCAAGGCGGAAGCTGCGGGTTCGAGCCCCGTCAGTCCCGACGGATCCAAATACAATAAAAAAAAATACATCAATTCATCTCTTCGTTTTCTTTGAAAGGGAGAACAAATAGCAGAATTTCATTCCCAGGGGGAATGCTCTCTTATTTTATTTATTTATTTTTTCCTTTCACATTTCTCATCAAAGAAATACGGGAATTCCCATTTATTCAACTAGTACCGATTGAAAGGCGAAAGGCATATGTAAATTAGTACAATTATTGGTAGAAGCATATTCAGGATTCCAAGAGATACCGTACGGAGTCCGTCTTTTTCGATTATTCCCGATCTGTGTAATGTAATAGAGTACTATATGTTTCAAGTAGGACATACAAAATAAAATTTAACATAGTAACCTTGATATAATACTTTTAAGATTAAAGGTATATCCCTTTCTATTTCTAACTACGATTTTGTGTAACCTCAATTACTAATTGAAATTAGTAATGCGAATTTGAAACAATTTATCTCATTCAACTTTCACACTGAATTTTTGATATATGTGCATCCTGTAATTAATCCAAGGAAATAGTATATTAATAATAGTATATTAATAAAATAAAAAGAAAGCTCAAAAAAGAAGGATCCCATCTCTCTTTCTCTCTTAGCGAGGGCTATCTCTCTTAGTGAGAGTGAGGGAATGAATAATCTTTTTTAAGTTTAAGGGTCCTGCCGAAGAAAGAACAGGGTTTTTAATGAATTTGATGGAATACTATATTTTTTATACCCCGGCTTTCCTTATTATATATTATACTTATACTTCTTTGTTTTCCAAGAAGATTAGATCATTAAAGATTAAAGGGAGGTTCGAACTTACCTTTTTACATTTTGCTTCTATTGTTTATTTTATTGGGTTTTTTAAAACCAATGTAAGTAAGTGTAAAGGAGGTCATATGATATCTCATCAGATGCTTAAGGGGGGCGTACTTTATAGAAACTGTAGTTTAAAGAAACTAAAGAGTGGAATAGAATGATAAATAACGTAAAAGAATTATTGATCGGATTCATAATCCGAATTGCAATTCGGTATGGATAAAGGATCTTCCTATGTTATACTATTTAATTCTCGACGATGAATCAATTAATTTGATAGCTCAGATATTGTTATTCATAATATTGATCTGATTCGATATCATCGAGATGTAATTCATACCATTGAATATTGCATTTACAGGCGAAAGGTTTATCAGCTCTATGGGATTAAATCCCGAGTTATTTCAAATTAAATAAAAATGAAACGATGAGATTATGGAAGTAAATATTCTCGCATTTATTGCTACTGCACTGTTCATTCTAGTTCCGACTGCTTTTTTACTTATAATATACGTAAAAACGGTCAGTCAAAATGATTAATTTGACTTAAACTTGACTGTTTCGTTCTTATCAATGATTGAAAAGAAAAAATAAAAATTAAAAGTATTCCAATTTCATGTCTTAAATGAAACAAGCGGACTAGAATTATCAGTATGGTAGAAAGATTCATATATTTCTTTCTACCATACTTATTATATTATTGTAGTATATAAAGTTTTACTGTATAAAGATAGAGGTTTAATATAGATCAATCCACAATATCTATCTTCATAGATATCAATTACATATAGATATAAATTCCATACATCTATGTACATAGCGTACCAATTCTATTTCTTTGTTTTATCTATTTAATTTGTGTTGATTGCAATTATCAATATAAAAAAATAGAAGGGCAACTCTTACTCTTACGGTTCTAATTCCTAGAATTTATGATTCTTTTCAATATGAGAATCCTGGTATCCACCGAAAGAATCAAATCGATGAAGTAAAAAAAGTATAGGCGTATATTAATAAACGAGAATCACATAATTTTTTTTTAGCATTCCGAATAAATAATTGATTGAGCAGTTGACAGATGATCCGGGGGTTCGGTTCCATGGGGAACCTCCTTGGATTTCGAAAAGGATTAGTAAAGCACACTCGTTTTTATTTTTAACGCTTGAACCGTGATATGAAATGAGTTCAATAAAGCAAGCATAGCATAAATCGAATTTCTAAAATAATACAACAAATAATAAAGCAAGCGGTAACGCGCAATATGTGACTTGCCCAAGGCAATATTTTATTATGTGGAGTATTTCGTTGGACAACCACTATGTCTATGTTGTTTCCCATAGAGAGTCTGTATCCACTTAATAACATAACCATTTTCTCTTTGAACAGTAAAAATAAAAAAAAAAGAGGTGGAAACCAAAAACAAATAAAAAAAGTAAAATAAAAAGGGCTTTGCAGAACGATCTATAAAACAATTGATATGGGTTGAGTTTGATTCCTCAACTCAATTAGTAGTACCTCTAGAGTCCACTTCTACCCCATACTACGAGTGAAAGAGAAAATGTAAAGACTACCATTAAAGCAGCCCAAGCGAGACTTACTATATCCATGTGAATTATATCCCCTATCTCCATAAATAGGAAGGAATTATTCCATTACCCTTCCCTAATCATTATTATGTTCACTAATCACTAATAATAGTGGAATCGCTGGCGCGGAGTCAAAAGTGAAGTGGATTATGACCCAACACCATTGATGAAACAATTCACTAAACTCACAATTCTAACCGGTTTTTATATTATATTATATGATTTAGATCGGAAAACGGTAAGAACAAGCAAAATACGTGGATACGCCTTTAGAAGTTTCAGGGGAATGTTACTAACATGTAGGAATAATAATACCTAGTCTTTCTTTTGTTGACCTTCATTTCATTATCATTAAGTAAAAAGTATAAAAAAATAGAGTCAAGATAGATCACTATCTATCACATATCCCTATTTCTCATTTTATCCAATCCTTACGTTACGTCTCTCGCTTGTCTCTGCGAAATAATGGGACGATAGTCTATTACATTATTGACTGGGGTAGGGGTTACAGAAAAGAAAGAATTTCTTCTTGTACTTTCTTTATAACTTTATAAAAGAATAATAAGTAAAAATAATATAATATATAAGTAAAAGTCGATTATCTATTCAATTCTATCATATTAAATTGATTGCCGGAGCACTTAGAGAATTTCATGAGTCTGTATACAAACATACAAACAAAGTATCTTTCGACTTTTCCGCAACGAATAATTCCATTCCCCGTTCGTCTATCCAAATAAATTCAAGATTCAATTAATAAGCATTAGTAATAGAAGAGTTGTCATATCAAGATTTAACGATCCCTTTTCAATATTCACTAATATAATCTTTCCGCAAGGATTTACATCATTTTAGAGAACAGAACCGCCGGAGATGCTTATAGAATCAAGCAAGTATCAAGAGGACTCTCCCCCCCTTACTTCTGCTGGAAAAGTTTGTTAAGTTATATCAGCAAAATATAATAAGGTACGCCGATTTTTTTTGTTGATTAGGCGACACCCAGATTTGAACTGGGGAAAAAGGATTTGCAGTCCCCCGCCTTACCGCTCGGCCATGTCGCCAAAACGGTACAAAAAAATATATGAAAATATTCCACTTTTTTTTTCGGGGGGGGGGGTATTCGTTTTTGTACTTGTATCTGGAATCCTCTTTTATTTAATAATCCCCTTTCCTAAAAAAAAGAAATACTTACCTTTCTCTTTGGATTGGATATATATCTTCGATTGTTTGTATAGTATCTTAAAACAAACACAATATTGAAAAAAAAAAAACCTCCCCTTTTCTATTGAAAAACCAATTGTGTATTTTCAGTCACAAAGCAAAAATTCAGAACAAATTGGAACCATTAACTATTAAATGTGAATTCAAATTTAGGAATGATTCCCGAGTTTGAATAGAAAATTGTGTTTTACTAATGATATAAGAAAATCCAAACTGCTACGTAACTAATTAATCAATAAAGAAATCCTTCTCAAT